CCTTCGGGTACCATTCCTTACCTGTCGAGCTACTTTGTTCTTCTGGAAGTGAAAATCCCTATTGACCTTTGAGCAGGGTCAGGCTCTTGAGATTGTTGGGTATGACCAGCCATATTTGAAAGAAGGTGAATGGATAAGACGAATACTGGGATATTGAAATAGACGATCTCAATTCGCAGAGGAAATGAGAGAATGGTTCCGTGAAAGCAAGAAGCTTACTAAACATATTACACTCACTGGGAAGGTTTGTTCAAGTCAATAAGTGGTAAGGTCTCGCTTAAGTGTGGTATCTCCCTCTCAATAGTTGTAGGAACATCTTTGTGCACAGCTGATTGTATTAGAGAATAGGTTCCATCTATTACCCAAGACCGAGGTCTTCTTGGACTGTCTGATTTCACCCGCACAGCTTGAATCAAGCTAGAGAACCTCTCTTTCCCTAAAAAGTACTATTACCCTCACTATGTTGACTTGACTGATTCAACTATGCACTCCCTCCTTGATCACCGAGCAGTCATTTAGGTGTATTAGAGGAGCAGTTTCCCTCTCTGCGTATGATCTGATTTGATTGATCTATTTCTTTTTCATCAATCAGTAGCTGGTTTTGGAGCAGCAGGAAGAGAGAGATAAATCCTAAGGTCGCAGCTGCCTTCTTGGATGGGTTTTATCTCTTCACTGAAACACTACGATAGTTCAGCTAAGAGCCCTAGAGACAGACGCGAATGAAAGAGCCTTTGCACCAGGCGCTAGTGATCCACCATTCCTTCATGAAAGTACTATACACTACACCCCTTGGGCAAGCAACCGCACCGCATCCATCCTTACCGTGGCATCATAACACTAAAAGATTGACACTAGTCCGATTTGAGACTTAGGCTTGTGCGCCCTTAAAGGAGTACAGATAGAGCTGGGTTAATTAAGGGAAAGCAGACTCGCCTGCCACAACCCTGTTAACTATAGGAATCACGAGCTACCGATCCCATCCCTTCAATCACCGTTACTCGATCCGAACAGGAACTGACCTGGAACCGAACTACCACACTATGTCCTGCTGCTTCCCTGGTCTGACTGGAACTATTACTAAATGAGATTTCCTGGACCACGTTGATGGTACCAGCTTGAGTGAAGGAAGTTGGAGTAGAAAGAAGAAGGCATCGTTGCCCAACCAATCAGATCAGTCACCAGGGAAAAACGTGGCAAGTCCTGATCTAAAGATGTTGCTTGGTGAAGGTGGCTTGCTTCTCTGTTCACGGGGAATGAATGTAAACCAATTGTTGACAGAGATGATTAGCTTGGGAAGCTAGACTTTCTTCTCTACTCATTTTGGAGAGCTAATCTGACTTCTATCTCTTCTCAGTTCTCTAGGGAAGGTAGGGATTACTTGAGCTTACCCATCACTTCATCATTAGATTTCCAGGGGATTCCTAAAGAGTAGAAGGAGTGCTTACTGCTAGGCTAACATCACTCCTTTCACATTTTAAGTAGCTGCGGGCACCCGACTTTCTGCTTTCTCACAAGATCTAAGTCGCTAGTAGTATAGCCGGTCCTCTAAGGAAAGGTTACCTAAATAACTTCTTCTAACCACTCCCTAGTTCTCTTTCATCGATTGATATGGGAATAGCCTCACACCCCCTCCCCTCGATCTATTTACCGATTGAAGGCAATGACTCTTACCCTTATGATAGGTGAATGGTTCTACAACAGCAAGCACATGAACTCGCTCTCATAGACAGGCTACGGGCTAGAGGGACGAAGACTCCAAAGCACAGACCGAAGCAGACGTAAGATAAAAAGAAGTACTTGACGCGGGAGAGAAGGTAGAAAGACTAGAGGAAAGGGCTATGGCCCCTCCTGATACGATTCTAGCCTAATGCTGATAGACCCAGGATCTTTCTGTTCGAAGCTAGCCATTGACCGGTGAGGAGGCAGGCCACCCCTTAGTCAACACCACCGAATAGCTGCCAAGACCTGGAATACGACTAGGAAGATCAATAGAACCTAAACATAGGTATGCACTAGCTGGCTGGTCTCATTGATTGGCTTGTTCAAGGCATGGCACCAAATGAGAAGGAGCACTTCCACAGCAAGGACTCTTCACACAAGACGGTCGAGCTGACCCAAGGGATCAATAAACAGGGACTTCTTCCTTGCCCTCAATTCTCATTCTGGAACAACAAGAAGATGGCGTATAAAAAGACCACCGAAGGACTTTCTTTTGATACCCAAACAGTCTACCTTGTTTCTTTGGTGACCTTTCTCCGTTCCACAGCATCAATTGAGTGTTTAACGAGTTGGTACGAAGAGATCGATCTCTGATTTACCAAGATATTCAACCCCTTTCTTTCGATGTGCTGTCATGATCTCATTCACTGTTTCGTACGAGAACCCTTGTTTTGTCTTTCTCTCGGGTTATTCCAGCTGTGTCCTCACTCCGGGAGAATCACAGTAGATAGCGATAGAAGACGCTGTACACAAAGTGGTCTTAGCATGAAGGGTGAAAGGGAGGATGTGGGACCATTCCTGATATCCACTCATTCAATAACCGACTTCGAAAGCTTACTCGTACGAAATAGTCTAGGAAAGAAGAATCGAAGCGCTAGCAGAGCCAACAGAATCAATAGCACCAACAGATTCATAACATGTCTTCAAACCTAACTCGATTTCACTCTGATACCAGCTTCTGACTCCTTGCCTTTGTATACCTCGCACGAGGCTAGTTGCCTTCTTAGCCTCAACAGCTAAAGCATCCGGGAACAGCTGAAGAATCTGGAGTTAATGATTCCAGCTGGTAGGAGAGGGTCTTTTATAACTCATCAGGAGTGGATTATGCTACTATTTTCTGTTACTGATAAAACTACCTTTTCAGTTGAATTAAGAGGATATTCCGATACTGCAACTAAAGAAAGAAAAGCTGGTGAATACCTGACCGGTGAAGCCTTTATCCGAGACTTATGCTGCTCCTGCTAAACCATTCGTTTCCTCTTTACTGGGCCTCCCTGGTAAAAGAACCTGTCGGAGGCCTCTTACAGTAAGGAATCAGCTATGGAATCTCCTCTGTAGGGAATCTTTGACTTGATACCCACCCGAGCTCTCCATACTCAATTTATCAAGGAGAGTTTTTACCATCTTAGAACGTTAGCGTTCTTTATGGGTATTATTCGGTGTCAGTTGCCTCTTAGCTTTGTGGGTGATCGCTGGCCACAAACTTGCAAGAGTCAGCTATTTGTTCACATTCAAGCCTTCGTTCCCCACGTTCGAGCTAGTCGAATCAGTACTTATTGTTATACCGTTCGTGCCCCTCAGAGCCACTTAACTCGCTTTCAAGAATCAAAATCCTGCTTCCAATTAATAGACTGAAAAGAAAACTTTTAAAGATGTTATAGAGGGTTTAAAAGTCATCGGTGCTGGAACTGCTACAATTGCTTTAGCTGGAGCTGCAGTCGGAATTGGAAAGATATTCAGTTCGTTGATCCATTCAGTAGCACGGAGTCCGTAATTGGATACTAAATTGTTTGGTTATGCCATTTTAGGCTTTGCTCTAACCGAAGCTATTGCCTTGTTTGCTCTTATGATGGCCTTTCTGATCTTATTCGTATTCTGAGATTCGCTACCGTCAGTAGCCTTCCTCCCAAGGCGAGCGAAGTGACGTGAGGCGAGCGTCTGAGTGAGTTGAGTGAGGAAGTGAGGGCCCTGAGGAAGCGGAGGGAGCGAAAGCTGGATCGGGTTTCACTGTTGTGTTGGTTAATGCCCAACCACCTTCAAGAAGGCAAAGAAGTCAACTTCATAACCTTTTCCCTTATCAGTAGCAGCAGTGGACGAATCGAGACAATCAAAATACAGGTAGGAATCTGCTTATCTACTTGCCTTTCAACCTCAGAGCATTCAGTTCAGGTACCGCAGCGGTCGACGACTTGGCTGGGGCGGATCTTCACTCATTATCCTTCTTCGAACCTTTTGGTATGTATTGCCCCCTAACTATAGATCAGATCCAGCAGACGAGAAAGAAAATTCCGCACTGCTGCTGAGTCGTCGGACTTATCCACCAAGGGATTCGTGGAATTTCTGTGGATTGCGTTGGGGGAAATCTACCAAAGCTAGGCAGATAGATAGACTCCTTTCCCGCTGCTAAGGGAGAGCAAGAAAGAGAAAAATGATTGTTTTTTAACCAGCGCCCCTTTTTGGGTATGCAGGTACTAAGAGTCCTCTCACTACCAACCAGCAGACATCATCTGGCTGGGTCTTGCCGGTATCAACAACGAGAAAAAACTACCAAAAGGAAACAGCAACTAACTATGGCTCTTGGTGGGCCCAGACAACGTCCTAGGCGTAGGGGAGATCGGAGCAACAGGTAACGCCTAGACGACGTTTTCATTCCTGGGCTGCAGTAAGTAGATCGAGAGGTCGTTTCGCCCCTTGTCCCCGAATATGGGTAATATGTTCTCATACAATGTTGCTCCAATCTGACCTAGCTGGCGAGCGATCCCAGTTCGCGACAGAGAACAAGACAGCGCGAGCGTACCTTTGTTCGCTTCTTCTCCACCAAGCACGGAAGTTTAAGGATAACTGTAGGTCGGTGGCTACCTAAGGAAACTCCGATTCGATCCGCCCCCCGGCTGGGAGGCATCTACCTCATCCCGATCACAAGGAGAGGTTCACTATGATGGGGGGTACTTCTTTTTTTCCCTTCCGGAAAGAATGAAATGCATAGGGGACCATCCTTTTGTTGCGGCATGCTCCTCAGATTTACGGATTCACAGGGGGCCTCAGGCCCTACTTAGTTGACTGACAATGACAAAGGCTTGCGAAACTAAGTAGGTTTGCTTTGAAATCTTAAGTAGTCTAGCAGTGGTACAAAGCTAAGTGCCCCTTTTCAGTAGGGGGCGAAAGGTTAGACCTTAGAAAGTCAGCGAACAGTGGTTCTTCTAAGTAGGTATGGCGTTCCCCCTTGACTCTTCTAACGTCGAGCTAAGTGATTTCGTAACCTTTTCGTAGCGTAGTAGAATGAAGGCTACGCACCGACGCTCTCTTTTCTATTAGCCTAAGCGTCTTCGCTAACTCGCTCGCCTACTATACCTACTTTACCACTTTTAGGGTAGGCTAGGCTAACTCAGCCGCTTACTTCTACTAATGTAGGGCTAAATAGTTTTCTTTTTTTCTTTTTTTCTTTTTCTTTTTTTTAACAACCAATTTTCATTATTGCGAACTTATAGGTCCTTAGTAGCGTTGACAAAGAAGAACAGCCGGTTAAAAGACAACGAATCTTTTTATTTCTATCTTCATTATATAGATTTTTCTATAGAATAATGAATCATAATGAAAATTTTAGGCCAGCTTGACAAGCCTCTTGCTCTGAGGTGCGAAGATCAAGATATCTTTTTTATGACTTCCCTTCCACTTAGCGATCCCGGCCCAGAAAAGTGACCGACCAGGGCCCTCTTGATGAATGAAAGAAAGGCTTTAGGAGCCCTGTAAGCCCACACCTGTGTAGAGTGGATCGTTCAACACCTGCGGCACAAACCCATTTTTGACCTATTGGTCCTAGTATCATAGGCGACCGAACGGCCGCCCCCTAATTACTAGACCGACCTGCTATAATAATTCCATAAACACCTAGCGAAGATATGGCAAACAAATAAAGTAGCCCTATGTTCGGATCTGACAATACCATACCATAATCAAAAGGTACAACGGCCCGAGCGACCAGACTTAACATAAATGTAGCCACTGGAGCCATTCTAAAAAGGGAGAAATTTGCACTACTTGGTGAAATAGGTTCTTTTATAATCAATTTAAAACCATCTGCTAGAGGTTGTAACAATCCAAACGATCCCACTACATCAGGACCCTTTCGACGTTGCACAAAAGCCATTACTTTACGTTCAGCTAGCACTAAAAAGGCTACTCCTAGTAGAAGTGGTAGAATTATTCCAAGTATTTCAGCTGGAACTGCTATGTACATTTTCTATTTTCTATTCACTCAGGATCTGGCCTGGTCGACCCGATCATGATATTTCACTCAGGATCTGGCCTGGTCGACCCAATCATGATATTGAAGGATGGGACCTTTTCTCGAACTCGAAAGGAGATTCTATTTCTTCTTCCAAGCCCTTCTTAGAAGATGCAGTCAGTAAGCTCTCACTTATCTTCTTCATTTACGAAAATAGATAGATAAGAAAAGATGTCAGCCTCTCTTTTCTCGCGGAACACTCACTTAATGGGGCTCTTTGATTTGGAAGACAACGACAAAAGTGAAAGAAGGAGGTCTATTTCGTTGATCGATGTCAATGGACCAAGAAATCTGTCCTTTGCTGAAAGCTCCTAGGGTAAGAAGAAATGAAAGGTAGGTTTTGTCAGTGATTAAAGGGAAAGGTCAGCTGGAGCGAAAACCAATCAAACTCAGAAAGATAGGTAGATCGAGCGCGCTGAGGGAAATTCGAGAGATCCGGAGACATGGCCACTACTGGCCTACGGTCCTTGCATGCAGATTACGTAGCACATGCTAAGAGCTGCGATGCCTGCCAGAGGTTTGCAGGAATCCAGCACAAGCCGGCTTCCGAGTTATACCCGATTATAAAGCCTTGGCCGTTTCGAGGGTGGGCCATGGATATCATCGGAAAGATCTATCCCAGATCTTAAAGAGGTCATACTTTTCTCCTAGTATAGTAGCTACGGCCCAGCCTTCTCCACCTTCTGCCCTGTAAAACTTTCTCTGCCCAGAGATAAACCACTCCCCTGGCCTCCTGGTCTCGACTATTCAAAGTTCTGTCCATTTCACCGATACGCAGGCCGTACCATCGAAGAGTGTCATACTTTGCGTCCGTACCATCGAAGAGTGTCATACTTTGCGTCCGTACCATCGAAGAGTGTCATACTTTGCGTGATGTCATCTAGATGAAAATCTTCTCAATTGGAACGAAGTTAAGGCATACCTTAAAGCCGCCAATGTCACTGAAGCTACTGGGGATCTATACTAATCCAATGCCACAACATCAAGGGGGACAAGTCACCACTCAGGGACCTACACCGGTACAAACTAATCCAGGACTTTCTGCCAGCGCTAACACCATCCGAGCTTGCACTGCCGCTCGAAGAGAGATGCCTGTGAGACCCTCTCAAGTTCTTTCATTCGAAGGAGGTTCTGAGAATTCAAAAGTCCGAAGTCACTTTCTTTGTCCCTAGGAATCTAAGTTCCAAAAGCAGACGAAATCACTATGGAACCGGACCTCCTCGCTGCCGCTTAATTCATTACCAGGAAGAGGCAAATTCGTTTTTTTAGTAAGCCCTATTAGCTAGTAAGGGTGGGTTGAAAAGGTAAAGAAGGAAGAATGGATCCGAACGAATGCATGGGCAGGTGAAATGAGCCCTTTTTTTTAATCCCCTCGTCACCTACTAGTGAGCCAGGGACGCCTCTCGTTCCTCTTCCCCCATTTGACAACCTTATCTCGTTCGGATGATTCTCTGAAACCCCCTTAACTAAGAGATAGAAAGGCGAAGGGAAGTTCGGAAAAGCCTAGCAGACGGGACTATCAACCGCTTTCTATTAAGACCTCGGCACCCTCCTTACCCCCCCTACGAAAGATTTAGCCCTCTTTATAAGAGGAAAGCTCCCAGGTTCCACATCTTAAAGAAGTGCATGACCAGATTGGAAGCACGGAGGTTCCTTCGCAATGGGACAACTCACCCAGCCATGATGCATGACAGAAGAGATCGAGCACAAAATGGAGTTTCCCTCTTGGGTGAGGCTCACGTCCGGAAAGAATCTTTTTCACGACTTTATCTCCTATGTTGACCTTTCTCTATATTACCTTATTTTGGAATTCACTTGAAAGCCCCTTTTCTGGTAGACCTGGGCATGTTCCATGGCGCGAAGTCTCTTCTCATCTAATAGCTCTCATTTTGGGGATATATAAAAAATATGCTCTCTATCATCCGCATCCAAATCTTTTTCAAGCTGGGCCCTGATGTTTCAGGGAATGGCGGAATCCGTCTCTAGCAAGTACGCAACTGGCCTTAAATTGTATCGAGCTACAGGCCCTTCTCATAAGATGTTGTAAGCTACGGGCCTTTTTCGACGAAGCTTAAATTAAAGCAGACCTCAGGAGCTAAGAAGGGGGCCAACAAGCCCCTTTGAAGCTAATGCCTTAGAAGCTACAGGACATAGAAGCAGGCCAACAAGTGGATTGAATCTTTTCCAGTCTAGAGACTGGCGGATTACCTTCGAAACAAAGGATTGAAAAATTCCTTCTGCTTTGGACAAGATAAGTGGACAGATGAGTTGAATAATACAGGGACTGATAAGCTAAGCGAGGTTCCCCTTTGAGATCTCCCAACCTAAACTTTATTCAGAGGTGGGTCTTTCAACCGCCTACTCTTTCGAGGAAGGGTGCACTACAAGAGAATAGGTACTAAAGAGATTCAATGGGGGATTTCGCCGATATTGAGTCGACTATAAACTATTAATCTTGCCTGGAACCGTCGTTGTGTATGGGAAAGAGGGCTTCTACCTATGCTTGGTTGGGAAAAGGGTGAATGGTCCCAAAAGGGACGGGAAAAAGCCACTAGAAAGGTCATCCACCAAGTATCAAAGGCGCTGGGTAGTCCACTTTATCCGTGACTCTGAGTACAAGATTTCCGGGATCAAGAAACTAGCAAACAAATATGCTCGGCTGGATTCTTTTCTCGTATGCCCGGAAAATCCATTTCGGTACAACTCCGCTTGCTGCAAAGCCTTTCTTTCTCGTCCAAACACTCCAGATCTGCACTTCCCTTTACTCCATAGGGCCGAAGCCTTATTCAGTTAAGAATTAAGAAGGGCTTTTTTTATAGAGAGAGAGTCAGGGGCAATCTATATTGCTTACCACAGCTCTATTCCCGACTTAAAGTCCTTTATGGATTTCAAGTCGGAGAGCTGTGACTTATTCGGCGCTATATCACAATTCATTCATTCTCGGGCATAGCTGTTCACGAAACGTGGCATGGGACATCTGTCGGCGGCGGGTTAATTCCGAGCGAGAGGTCAAACCAATCCCATTCATCCTGGTCTGATCCGAACGGATCTTGTTGAATGAATTGATCCATTGTTCTATGCCCTAATTCTTAGTTCATTTTTTCCTACTCGGACCCGCCGTACTTCCTTTGACTACTCCTGAGATATAGTGGAAACATTTGTTAGGGTGGAGAGTGGGGAGTGAAAACACCAATGCAACAGAGAACGACCACATGAATTGGAATCCGCTTAACTTATTAAGACAGACGACCGAGAAAGAAAGGCTCCGCGTTCTCCAAGTGGTTGATCTTAGCTTAGCGTGCTAGCCGCTGCTTCATTTCGTATAGTGATAACGCTTTCTCTTTCTTAGCGCTCCGCCCCCCCTTGTATAGTAAGGGGAACTTTGGTTGCGCGGCTTTCTCTTCTACTTCTAGGGGTCTATTTTCTCTGACTTGACTCAGCTTGACCTACTTGACTCAGCGGTTAGAGTATCGCTTTCATACGGCGAGAGTCATTGGTTCAAATCCAATAGTAGGTAAAACCGACCGAAAGCCCCGCTTTTGCCAGCATGACAGCAAGCACGGACTGGCAGCAAGGAGTCAACTGAATGACCAAAGCATCGGTTGCTTCCACTTGTGGCCTTCTTCGAGCGCCTTGACACCTTAATATCAACTCACCCCCCTCTTCCACAAGTAGGTGGAGACCGGGAGAGCCGGAAACCCCAACGGGAACCCTTCACCGCGCCACACGCTTCTTTCGCGAAGCGCTCTCTCAGATGTTTCCACTCCTGCCCCCGCAAGCGAAGAGGTTTCAAGATACCAGTCGACCGAGCGAAAGTGAACAGCTCCGAGCAAATCTTCTAGAGAGCGTACCCTTTGTTTCTACTCTTTCTCTCTTCTAAAAATCACTCAAAAACGAAAAAAGAAAAAAGATTCTTTTTTTCTTTTTGATTTTTTGAAAGATTAAACGAAAGCGGTTGCTAATGCTTGTAGCTTGCTTCTGTCCTTAGTCAATTTTGGACTGAAGCTGTTCTGACTGCCGTATCTTTTTTGAACCGAATACCTTCCTCTGTCATCTCTGGTCTGTCTCTTTTTGAGAGAAGATTTTCTACCACGCCTGACTAAGAAGAGCTTCGAGTCTATCGGGAGAGGATGTGGTGGTAACCCCCTCAGCTTCGTCTAGAGCCGGGCGTCCAGCCGTGTAGGAAGACTCACCCTAGCCACTAAAGCGACCCCACCCCCAACTCTAGCTGAGAAGCACCCTCCATCCACTTCCCCTTTTCCGTGTGCCCAAAAGCCCGACCGCCCGGTTTATGAGCCATTTCCGATTCCCTTACCCAATCTCATGAGAAGCAAGCCCAGCAGGCCCTACCTTAAAATGTCCCCAGACAGCCAGCCCTCACCAGGCTGCTAGCATTGCTAAATGCTCCGCCACGAAGCAAGCTCTCCCGAATACGACAGATGCGGAAGTGGGGAAGCCGGAAGTGGCTAAAGAAGTCGGAGGAAGAAAGTAGTTGGACAACTGTATACACGAGGGTACATTAGTCTTCTGGGAATTGGCAACATTGACAGAAAGGGGAAAGGGTAGGAATACACTTTTATAGGTGTAGCTATACTAAATTGGCCTAACCTTCGGTTCCCGTAACCAAGTTTTTCTTTATCATTCCTTTTGTACTTTTTCTTACTTCATCCATACTTTTTACTTTTTAGGAAGTGTGGGGGGCAAACGGCGCCCTCTACTTCTACTTCTAACTAAAGGCGAAGAGCCGGCATTGCAAGCAAATAGAGAGCCTCCGCCCGGTTGCGAGCCGGAAAGCGTACCGGCAGTTTGAGTCGCGAAAGGGCCGCTTGCTTAACTTCATTTTTCTAGATTAAAAAAGAATTCTCTATATATATAAAATAGAATTCTTTATCTATCTAAAAAAAAAAGATATTTAGAATTTTTTCTTTTCCAATTGTTCATTCCTGGGGAGAGGAAGAAGCAGATAGAGCAAAGGCCTCCTCTTTCCGTTCGCTCTTCCCGAAGTGAGCGAATTGCATGTAGAGATCCGTAGGGGCTTATAGTTTAATTGGTTGAAGGGGCTTATAGTTTAATTGGTTGAAACGTACCGCTCATAACGGTGATATTGTAGGTTCGAGCCCTACTAAGCCTACCACCCCCTGCTCTTCTCTTTCAGCCCTTGCTGGTGAAAGTCTTAGAATGAATGTTGGCCTAGATAGAGGAATAAAAACTAGTTCGACCGGAAGGGAGAGGATAGGCGAATCAGTAACTGAAATGAAAGCTGGAGTCAGACAGTCAGTTGGAGAGCTAGGATGAAGAAGTAGGAAGGGGTATTCGAAAGGCTTTGAGAAGAGGGGCAACAGTGAAGATGCCGAGAATGGCCGTGTCTATGGGGATTACCGGTCTTAGTAAGAATCTGTTGCAAATGCATGTGAGGGAGGAATGCCCGCATTAAGATTTAAAACTTGTCGTCTACTTGAAGGAAATGTTTGGAACAGGGAACTTACAATAATACAACGCCGCATTCTTCGAAGATTGAGGAACAAGACGAGATCTTTTAAGAGAATGATTTATTCGAGAAAAAATCTGAATAGTTACATCCAATTACAAACTACACGAAAGTTGCCCCTTTTTCATGGAGATTTACCCATCACAGAGATGCATAGAGGAACAGAACGAACTTCATATATCCCTTTTCCACTCAATCCAGAAACAAGATCGGACGTTATTTCGGTTCGTCTCCATTTTAGTGAAACTCTTCCTCAAGCAAGGCAGCCGATAAGTCATCGAAGGCTTTGTGTGAATAATGTAATAGTCAGCATTACTTCTTTTCAAGTTTCCCAAGGTGATTTCATATCTTTGAAAGAAAATGATGCTATAATCTATTCAGAAATAAGGAGATCCTTCTATATCGAAATTTCAGTTTCTAAAATCATAGGAAAATCCCTGGATAGCCCGGTAAGAATGTGGAGAAGAACCAAAACGGAATGGTTCCGCTTACTTAAAACTAAGAGGGGATGCCGCCTACTACTGAAAGACCCGTTTTTGCAACAGTTGCGTTCTTCTATGCAAGACGAAGACTTAGAAAGAACAAAGAAGTTTGGATCCGAAAAAGTATGCTTAGGCAGTTCTTTCGCTGAACACAAGAGAATCAAGAGGAATTTTTATCATTTCAAATCGATATTATTATCGAAGAGAAGGAACGAAAAAACCCTAAATCTTACTACTAGAAAAAGAAGTCCTATAGTTTACAACTCTTCTTTCTATAGTAATTTGACCTCTTGCTCCACCCATCAGTCTTCTATGAAGAGAAAAATAAAAAGCTCTTCCCTATCTACTCATTATTCGGAGGTGAATCATAGAACACCAAAAGCTGTGCTATCTTATGGACCTAACATAGGTCACATCCCTCACGTGCGCCAAGAGCACATTCGATAGCATCCTCTTAAGGTTTAAAGATCCAAACCTTCTTCTTCTTAGCGGAAACGCAAGTACTATAGTTCGAGATATATACTAT